AATTAGACTGCAATAAGAAATACCACCCCTAAAAACCTAAGAACACTAAAGCTTCCTAAAATTCTTAATTTAGTAAACCCTACCAACTCTCTATCTATATAGAAAATATAAAAGTATTTTAAGTAAAAGAATAGCCTTATAATTGAACCAAAGAGCGGTAAGACTAAATATCAGTACCTATAGCCTAACCCTAAGGCAGAACCTAATACCTGCCATTTTCCTAAAAATATAATAAAAGGCGGAAGGCCCCTCAAAGAAAGGACCCCAATAGAACAATAAAAAGAATCTTCGAGATTTAAGAAGAGGATTAACCCAAGAAAAGTTACACAATATAGTAAAAAATATGTTCACACCCTTCCATAAACACAACCTAAGACTACCCAACCTCTATGACTAATAGAGGAGGCCCCAATCATGGCCCTAATACTAGTTTTATTTAAACCGATAAGAGCCCCAATCACAGCCCTTAGTCCACCAACCAATAATATAGGAACTCTAATTCATCTGATATTCTCACATAGGTTAACCAGAAAAAATAAAGGAGTGAGCTTTTGCCAGCTCAACATCAGAAATATTTGAAACCAACCTAATCCAGCTACTACCCTCGGCACCCAAAAATGGGCTGGAGCTACACCTAACTTAATTAACAAACTAAAAGAAAAAATTGCCTCCGACAAATAAGTTGGAGCAAAGGGGAGTATGTAAACTAAAATACCACCCAACAGTAAAAGACCCCTTCCTATAGCCTGAACACAAAAATATTTTAAGGAGGACTCTTTATTAACCCTAATCTTTGAATTATCTGAAATCAGAATTGGAATTAAACCTAAGAAACTTAGCTCAAGCCCTACCCAACAAATAATTCAACTAGAAGATGACACTGCTACAATAGGCCCCAAAAGCATAAGTAATAAAAAAAGAAAATTTCCAGAAGACACAGAACAGCGAGATACTAATCTCATGTTTGTCAACATCAATGACACCCGTTCAACCGGCGGCTGTTCCTCTATTACTTATATAGTATTAGGTTTCTCTTTTACTTTAAATTTTCCCTCTTAGTATGGGACATCCTTTCCACCTTGTTGAATATAGCCCTTGACCACTGCTAGGATCATTTTCGATCCTCTGCATGCCAGTAGGGCTAGTAATGTATATTAAAAACGGAGATCTAACTCTCCTTACCCTAGGAGTTGTAACTACAACATTAATTTCTTATCTCTGGTGACGTGACATTGTCCGAGAAGCAACACTTCAAGGATTTCATAGAAGTCAAGTTGTAACAGGCCTAAAAATAGGTTTTATCTTATTTGTAGTCTCAGAAGTTTGCTTATTTTTCTCATTTTTTTGAGCTTATTTCCATAGAAGATTAGCTCCTGCTTTTGATCTTGGGTCTGTATGACCACCAGTAGGGATTGCAGTGCTATCCCCTTTCCAAGTCCCTCTTCTTAATACATCGGTATTACTTCTCTCCGGAGTAAGAATTACTTGGGCTCACCATAGACTAGAGGCACACAACCTGAAAAGATCATTGCAAGGCATGTATATCACAATTGCACTAGGGATCTATTTCTTATGACTTCAATACGGAGAGTATGCAGAAACACCTTTCTCCATTGCTGACAGAGTCTACGGCTCCGTCTTTTTTATCGCTACCGGATTCCATGGAATACATGTTCTTGTGGGAGCAACTTTTTTAATTATCTGCACTATTCGAATATTTATTTACCATTTCGACAGGAAACACCATTTAGGGTTTCTAGCAAGAGCTTGGTACTGACATTTCGTTGACGTGGTTTGATTATTCCTCTACGTTAGAATTTACTGATGAGGATCTTTCTAAAATAGCTTAAAATAAAGCACTAACTTTGTAACTTAGAGATGGAATATTCCTTTTAGATTTAGACCTGTTTTTACTCCTAAATATTAAAATACACTGAATAAAGACACTTTTACGATAAGTAAAAGCGGCAAAAAATGAGACCATAAAGTTAATAAAGTTCTACTTTTTATTCTCTCCCCAGGAAAGATGTAAGCCAAAACCCTACCATGATTAGTAGAGGAATATAAATATATATTATAGGCTGCACTGAAGAACACTATTAACCCTATTACAACAGCCAAGGACAACCCAGTACTTCAAAGTACTGGCACCACTATTATCTCCCCTAATAAATTTAAAGTAGGAGGGCAAGCCATATTAATACAACAAAAAATGAATCATCACAACCTAAGAATAGGAAAAATCTGAAGCAATCCCTTCATGTATGGGATATTTCGAGTGTGACTTTTCTGATACGTATAATATGCTAGACAAAATATTGCAGAAGAAGAAAACCCATGAGCTATCATTGTAATTACAGCTCTGAACAACCCTCAAGAAGAGTCTAAAAGAACCCCTGCTACTACAATACTTATATGCCCTACAGAAGAGTAAGCAACAAAAGATTTTACATCTATTTGACGTAAACACATAATTCTAGCTAAAAATCCTCCTCATAATCTTATTACTACCATTATATAACTTACATAATCACAATCTAGATTTAAAGAATATTTTACTTGAAAAATACCAAAACCACCTAACTTCAGCAGAATTCCTGCTAAAATTATTGACCCTGCCAGTGGAGCTTCTACATGAGCTTTTGGTAACCATAAGTGAACACCATATATTGGTAACTTTACTAAAAAAGCAGCTAAAATAGCAACAAGAACCAAGCCACTAGTAGGCTCCGAAACCAAACTCAATATGAAAACTTCTATCCTACAGTATTTTTGACCATAGTAAAGAATAGCTACCAATAATGGCAGAGAAGCAGAGACAGTATAGAGCATTATATAACTCCCAGCCTGAAGACGTTCAGGCTGATACCCTCAACCAATAATCAAAACCAATGTCGGAATTAAAGAGACCTCAAAGAAGATATAAAACCTTAAAATGCTTGAAGACCTAAAAGCGAAAATTAACACTAACCCCAGAAACACAATACTTAGCCCGAAAACTTTTGAGTTTATATTCTCCCAACTAGATATTAGCGCGAGAAAGCAAAGCATACAAGATAGTAACACTATTAAACCAGAAAGCCCTCTACCCAAAAAGGTCAGATCTAAAGATCTAGAGAAGTTAGACTGCAGTCTAACTACCCTAAGAATTACCCCTAAAAACAAGGAAAATAAAACCCCCAATCAGTGTAAGTTTCCTAAAAGTCTAAATAAAACTGCAATAATCAAAGATATCAAAGGAAAACGGAGCAGAAGCCCCCAGTTCGAGTTAGAAGCTCGTTCTATTAGAATTCCAATAAAATAAAAATAATAAGACGGAGATTTAACTTTCCCCTGTAATAGATTAGCAAGCTACTACTTATTTCTCATTTTTGATTTTGTTTTAATAAGGGTTTTGAAAACCTTTGAAGGCCAAGAATTGTCCAACTTTACGTAAATTAGAAATAAACCGTAATCATGTTCCTTCTATCAATATTAATTGCCGCAATTCTCGCTTTAGTTCTGGTTGTCTTATCTATAACTATTGGATATACATCCTACTTAGATGCGGGAGAAAAACTTACCGCTTTCGAGTGTGGCTTTGATCCTTTAAGAAAAATACGATCACCATTTTCCACACGATTCTTCTTATTAGTAGTATTATTTTTAATTTTTGATGTTGAAATTGCACTACTGTTTCCTGTACTTAGAGTTATGGGAAGGGGGAACTCGCTTTTAATTTTAAGGGCCTTAGGAGCTTTCCTATTAATTTTGGTTGTTGGAATGTTCCATGAATGAAATGAAGGGGCCTTAGATTGAGTTAGATCCTAAATTTGACGAGGTAAGCTAAGTTATTAAGCTATTGGGCTCATAACCCAACAATGGATTAAAGTCCCCTTTTTATTACTTTGTTATGATAAAATCACATCTATGGCTGCACTTAGCATGATAATTGAAGTGAATTAGAAATAAATCTAAAAGTATTCTAAATTAACTCAGCAAAAAACATTGAACAATGCTATAACTAGCAATTCAATTAATGCCTATTAGTCTGACTAAGTAGGTGCCAGCAGTCGCGGTCACACCTACAGATACAGTTGTGCTAAATGTTCGTGGATAGTTTGAAAATATATGTAGACGGGTAAAATTGTTATATATAATATCTCTTTCTAAATTTAATCCCAAACTCTAAATTTAAACCAGGATTAGATACCCTGCTATATAGAGCAAAAATCATACAACAAGCACTAAGACTTTTAAAGTTAAAACTTAAATAACATGGCGGCAGCTTCAAATTTCAGGGGAACTTACCAGATAAATGATAACCCGCAACAAACTCTCCTAACTCTAAAAGTCTGTATATCGCCGTCTTCAGGGCCCTTCTATGATGAGCCCAAAATGTTCTTAGACAAAAAGACAGGTCAAGATGCAACCAATGGATTAGACATAAGGTGAGTTACTATAATTTTAATTTTGGAAATTATTCGAACTAAGAATTGAAACCGGACTTGAAAGTAAAATTTATTAAAACTACAATTTGAATTTTCAAAAAGCTGTGTACAAATCGCCCGTCACTCTCGTTGAAACTAAAGGAGGCAAGTCGTAACATAGTAAGTGTACTGGAAAGTGCACTTGTCTATATGGTGTAAATACACGTTATCTTTTCGAGGTAAAGTTATACAACTTTGTATTATAGATACTGCTTGAAAGCGATTACGCACCAAGTTTCGGCCTTGGCCCTGGGAAACTTCCCTCAAGTATATATGCTTAGAGACTTGTTTTCCGCCTTAGATTGCATGCAAATTGGTTGGCTATCTTGAATGATGTGACTTTCACCAATTCTTATAGCGGCCACATTCCTTACCTCAAACTCATGAGGTCAGTCACAAAATGTTATACTTTTAAAATTTCTTTCTACAAATAGTGAAACAAACCAAAAAAGTCTACCTGGACTACCTTTATTTATCTTCAGTTTAATAGGATTTATTTTATCTATAAACTTTTTAGGGTTAGTACCTTTTGTCTACGGCCCAACAAGAAATGTTTGGATTTCTATGTCCATGGCCCTAGTTTTCTGATCTTTAATTGTAATTTCTGGATGATCAAAATTTCCTAAAGAATCAGCAGCCCACTTGGCCCCAGCAGGTGCCCCCGGTGCACTAGTTCCTTTATTAGTTTTAATTGAGACTGCAAGATTAGTCCTTCGACCTATTACTCTCACTGTACGGCTAGTTGCTAACATTAGAGCCGGACATATTATTATAGGGTTAATTGCTAACGCTTTAACTGTTACCGGAATTGCCGGAACTGCAGTAGCTTTAGTAGTTCACGTGGGTTACAATATGTTCGAAATTTTTGTGTGTTTTATTCAAGCTTACGTATTCTCATTACTTATTAAGCTTTACGCAGAAGAGCATCCGTCGCATTAAATTTTAAAGAGGATGAGGCTATATATCGCGTTTAACTGTTAATTAATGATAGCAGTCTTTCCACTGCCATCCTTTATGCCACAACTTAGACCTATAATAGGATTTATTATATTTTTAGTAGTTTTATCTATGGCCTACTTATTTAGATCAGGTGTGAGAAAAACTAGATGCCGTACAACACCAAGAAAAGCTGTTAAAAGCTCACGAGGCCCTTTCTCATTATTTTATATGAAATGGCAGAAAAATGCCTAAACTTTAAGCGTTTATCATGACTAATTAGTCTTTCATAATCTATTTCGGTGTAAGGCACGGGAGAATTTGAGTCTCTTGGAGGGATACTTCCCAAACAGAATGGACTAAAAATTACTGTATTTTTACCATTGTAAAATCTATGTGACAGAGGGTGCACATCGAAAAATGGATAAAACTAGGACATAATTAGAAATTACTGTATTTTTACCATTGTAAAATCTATGTGACAGAGGGTGCACATCGAAAAATGGATAAAACTAGGACATAATTAGCGTTTTCTAAATTTTGAGCACCCAACAAAAGTGGGTACATTTCACATTTTCAAGATTGCAACTTGATGTTTTTATTAAACTACCACTTTCAAAGGTAACAAAAGTTATCTTCGGCTCCACAAACCAAAATTTTATATTAAACTAACCTTAGAAATTTTATCTCTGATCTGGTCTAACCAAACTTTCTACTTGGAAGGTAACTGTACAGATAATACTCATCAGAGGTAATTAAAATTCTAAATTAATAAAGTCTTTCAAATCCACAGCCTCTACTACAATAGGCATGAATGAGTGATTGGCCCCACAAATTTCCGAGCATTGCCCGTAATACACACCAGGCTTCTCTACAAACATTCTAAAGCTATTTAAACGGCCCGGAACAGCATCTATTTTCACACCCATTGCAGGAAGGGCCCAAGCGTGAAGAACATCAGCTGATGTTGTAATCACTGTAGTCTCTATTTGATAGGGCACCACAGCCCGGTTATCAACTTCTAGTAAGCGATACTCACCTTCTTCTAAATCCCCCTCTGGAACCATATAAGAATCAAAACTCCCTCTTTCACATAAAGGAATCTCGTATCTTCAATACCATTGGTGGCCTGTAGATTTTAAAATTAAACCAGTTCTTCTATGCTCGTCTAACAAATATAAAAGTCTTAAAGACGGTAAAGCTAACCACACTAGTAACAATGCAGGCAAAATAGTTCAAAAAGTCTCTAACATCTGTGCCTCTAACACTGTCCGAGAAGTTAACCTATTCAATAAAAATTTTGCACCAGCAATAGCAACAAAAGTAAAAATACCTAAAAGAAGTACTATTGTGTGGTCATGGAATAAAAGTATCTCTCTCTGTAAAGGAGAGCCAGCATCAATTAAATTCAATTGGCCTCAAAATCTCAATAAACAGAAGAATTCTCTATCTCAACATCTTCAGTGTCGCACTTTAAATTTTAAGCTATCCGTTTATTTAGTCACAAAAATTTTGTGTCTGAAGCTCGACAAGCTCCTATTTTTCTTAAACTAGACTAAACTAATTAGAAGGAGAACCAATAAACTTAACCCAAAAAGTAGGAACTCTAACAAGCAATAAGAATAAAGAGAAATATACTACTGTTATTGGCACCGCCAATGTAATATAAGGCTCCTCAATTGGGCAAGCTCCAAGTCATGTCAGTATAATAAACACAGAAATAAGTATTCAATATAGCAACTGGTACGGAGGCGTAAAAGAGGCCGGAACCACTTTTCCAGACGACCCGAAAGGCAATAAATAAAGAACAGCAATTGAGCTTACCAAGGCTACCACTCCCCCTAATTTATTAGGAATACACCGAAGAATGGCATAAGCAAATAAGAAATACCACTCTGGTTGAATATGGACAGGAGTAACTATGGAACTAGCATGATTGAAGTTTTCAGGGTCTCCAAGAATTGTTGGGTAAAAAAACCCAAGGAGAACAAATAAAGAAAGAACCACAATGAAACCAACAATATCTTTTCAAGTAAAGTATGGATGAAATGGGATTTTCCTAACATGACTAGTCTCCCCTAACGGGTTAGTAGACCCTTTCTCATGAAGAAAAAGGATATGCAAACCAGAAAGAGCTCCAATTACAAACGGGAGAATAAAATGTAAAGAGAAAAAACGATTCAGTGTGGACTGCCCCACAGAAAAGCCCCCTCACACTCACTCAACAGCCCTATGACCAATATACGGAATAGCAGAAATCAAATTCGTAATCACAGTAGCACCCCAAAAGGACATTTGCCCTCACGGTAATACATACCCAACAAAGGCCACCCCTATCCTAACAAAATAAATTGTCACTCCTACTATTCAAGTACGGGGCTGAGAGATGTACCTTTGGTAGTACAAACCTCGACCGATATGTATATAAAGAAACACAAAAAACAAAGAAGCTCCATTAGCGTGGATGTTCCGGAACAACCACCCCCCAGGAGTATCACGAACAATGTGAATTACAGAATTGAAAGTATTTACCATATCCGCAGTGTAATGCATAGACAAAAATAAACCAGTCAAAATCTGAATTCCTAAAAGAAGGCCAAGAATAGACCCTCCGTTTCATCAAATGGAAAATCTAACTGGGCTTGGTAGCCCTAATATCCTCTCTATTGGATTTAGTTGACGTACTTTATACATAATATTTTAACGAGCTAAACGACCTAACATAATCGTTTCTCCGTAACCGAAGGATCCTAACAAGCAAAGACAACCCCAGAGCCGCCTCACACGCTGCAAAAGTCAGAAGAATCAAAAAATAATGCATTCTCTCCCCTAAATAAGTTAACGTCCCAAATAACAAGCCTAACAAACATAATATTAAAGCCTCTAGTCTAATTAAAACTCTTAGTAAACGAACATTTAACTTGGAATACCTAAGAAGAGCCCCAAAAATTCCTACACTTGATAATTTTAATAAATACAACAGGGACAGAATACTCATTTCGGGCTTTGAAGGCCCAGGGTTTAATCTGTTTAACCTATGCCCCTAACAGTCCTTATAAATGGGACACAACGCCGTAAAAGGATTTACAATCCATCGCTTAAAATCTCAGCCACCAAAAGAATTAAAAATGTAGTCCTCTCAGTAAAACTAAAAACAGGCCACACAAGGAAAAAGGCAAGAACCCCTTTCAACATAGCATTATTAACAAATCATAACGAAAACGAGGGTAGGCACCTCGAATTAGTAGAAATAAAACCGAACAAATTAAAACCTCCAACCTTAAAGTTAAGGGGGTTAAAAAAGTACTAGAAAAAAATCAAACAGAAGTACCTAAAGACATAAAAAGAATTCTAGCGTATTCCGCCAAGAAAATTATAGCAAATAACCCCCCTCTAAATTCCACATTAAACCCAGATACTAGCTCAGACTCCCCCTCCGCAAAGTCAAAAGGGGCTCGGTTTGTCTCTGCAACTGTCCTGGTAAATCAAACTAACCCTATCGGAACTAATAACAAAAGAATTGGAAATCTTTTAGATACAGCCTCATTCCAAGAGCAAGTAAATAGTAGAAAAGCAGAAAAAAGCAACAACAACAATATCCTAACCTCGTAAGAAATAGTTTGGGCAGAAGCCCGAAGTGCCCCTAAAAAAGCATATTTAGAATTTGAAGCCCACCCAGCTAGCAATGTCCCGTAAACATTTAGAGCTGTAATACAAAAAAATAACAATACCCCCCAACAAACATACCTATAAGAATTCCTAGTCGGATATAAATGCCATAACCTTAACCCTAACAATAACCTTAAAAATGGAGCGAACACAAAAAAGTACTGGTTTCTACCATACGGCATAATCTTTTCTTTGAAAAGGAGTTTGAAAGCATCTGCTAACGGCAGAACCACCCCTGCTACCCCAGGCTTATTAGGGCCTTTGCGGGTTTGAACATAAGATAAAACTTTTCGTTCTACCATAGTAAAAAAAGCTACAGCAAAAATTACACATAAACAAGTAAGAATTCTAATAAACAAATACTGTACCAATTATTAATAAAAAAGTAATAGAAACCAAAGAAATTATTAAACGAGAATTAGGCCAAGACCCACCCTCTCTTAAACTTGTTCCAACTCAATATATCTTATTTTTAATTAAAAAATAAGGCTCTAACCACCCATAGTCAAGGACATAAACCCTTTTCAAGAATACACTAAATAACTTAGGGGAACCGTAAACCAAAGGAGTTAGAAAAAATAAAGTTGAGAGACTGGCCCTACTCAGCTCTTGCTTAATTGCCACTAAACCTATAAAAATTCCAATCACTGTAACCAAATTAACAACCCCCCTATATACCCTTGGTAAATAAGCAAATTCTAAAGTTCTCACTTCCAAACTTGTAATAAACTCTCCTCCTGTGATAGCCCCAAATCCAAGAAGACAAACTGGAAAAAAAGAATAAATATCTGAACACCCAGAAAGAAGGGGAATTCCAGCTTTCCCTCAAACAACCCCTTTTAAAGTCCGAAAAACATATTTAGCAGTTATTATAGTAGCAAATAATATTAGGATAACACTTAACAGATTTAAATTTCTATTTATCATTAGCTCTAAAATCAAATGCTTAGAATAAAATGCCCTAGTAAACGGAGCACCAATTAAACATAAACTTCTAACCGTAAACATCAATGAGGTAAAAGGCATCGTTAACCCTAGCCCCCCTATAACTCGAACATCCTGATTCCCGAAAGTAATCATCAAGATGTGCCCAGCAGCTAAAAATAGTAAAGCCTTAAATAAAGCATGAGTGTACAAATGGAAGAGGCCTAAAGAAGGAAAATTTATCCCTAAACTAAAAACCATGACCCCAAGCTGCCTTAGAGTAGAAAGTGCAATAACTTTTTTAATATCATTTTCAAAAGTCGCAGCTCAACCCCCCAGCAAGCATGTCACTGACCCACAAAGTAGAAGAAGACTACTAATCTCAGACCTTAAGGGAAGCCTATACCTTAGACGAATAATTAAAAAAATCCCCGCTGTTACAAGAGTGGAAGAATGAACGAGAGCCCTCACCGGAGTAGGCGCCGCCATTGCAGCCGGAAGCCAAGAACTAAAGGGGAACTGAGCCCTTTTAGTTAGTGCAGCCACACATAAAAGAACTGTTACTCCGGAACCATAATAAAAACTATCACTTATAGAAAAAATAGTAAACTGGCCTGAGCACCTAAATAAATACACCCTTAACACAATAATCACATCCCCAATACGATTAATTAGCATAGTTTGAAAACCAGCTATTTGAGATTCCCCACTCTCATAGTAAATAATAAGGGCGAAAGAAGTAATCCCTAACCCATCTCACCCTAACAAAATGAAAAACACAGACCCGGAGAAAATAAGAAAGTTTATCGAGATAACAAAAGAAAGTAAAATTCAAATAAAACGTTCCGAGAAGGGGTCTTCTTCTATATACTTTCTAGAAAAGAAAAACACAGACCCAGAAATTAAAGTAACCACTATCCTAAACCTAACACTAATTTTATCAAAAATAAATCTAAACGTAAAAGGAATAGAGGATAAATTAAATATCTCAAACTCTAAAATCGTCGTTCCCGACATATAAAGATAACCATACCTTAAAAAGAATATCAATGTGCAATACCTCAGCAATAATATAGAAAATTTAAGTCTTTTAAGATTTTTCATCAACAATAATGGCTGTACCAACACCAGAAACCCGGACTACAACAAGAAGTATAGCTAATAATAGAACTACTAAAAATAAAAAAATAGAGATGTTTCTTCCTGTAACTAAACTCATCCCCCTTCCTCTACTCCTAGGCCCTAACACCCTTGTAGGCAGTCTTTCCCACTCTATAAAAGAACAAGCAAGAGAAGCAGTCCCAACTAATATTAGACTTTCAACCCTAACCCGCAAAGGAACATTTCTTCTTACCAAACAAATATAAATAAATATCACCAGCAAACCTCCCACATAAATTAAGAATAAAATATATGAATATCAAAACCTTCTAAAAAAAGATAACACCCCAACCATACTCAACCTTATCCTCATTAAAATAACCACTATACTAACTGGACTATAAAATAAAGAGAATCTAAGCATCAAAAATGAAAGAAATAAAAATAACAACCTCAATTCAAAAATGGCATTCTGCCATCCTCTAACTCCCAAAGTTAGTATTCTATAAAACTCTTCTTGATTTTGTACTAGGGTTTAACCCTCTGTCTAGTTGCAAACCAGATCTTCTGAATAAAGTATAGTACTTGACTAATATTTAATATTATGTTTTGATCCTAAATCAAATGCACTTTTCTGCCAAGTCAATATTTATTATCATAATTCAGTTTAATCCTTTCGTACTAAAACCAAAAATTAAGGAGATAGAATCTGACCTGGCTTACGCCGGTCTGAACTCAGATCATGTAGGGATTAAAGTTCGAACAGAACCCACAAGACAAACGGCTAGCCTGCCAGTTCCCTAGTCCAACATCGAGGTCATAAACTCAACTTTAGAATTACGCTGTTATCCCTCAGGTAATTTATCCCAGCTTATCATTATCGGCATGTAATAATTAGAAGTTCTAATATCTCCCATTGTCGCCCCAACAAAATCCGAACAAAAATGATTTCGATTTAAAAAAAATTCTAAGGGTCTTCTCGTCCCCCTTCATCTACCAAGCTTTTTCACTTGGACAGTAAATTCAAATTAACCTCTTTGAGACAGCCGAACACGGTTATCCCATTCATACGTGACTCCATTTAAAAGCCAAGTGATTACGCTACCTTAGCACGGTCAGGGTACCGCGGCCATTCATCTTCTCAGACATTGGGCAGGTTGAACCATAAATACTATCTTATGGCTATGTTTTTGGTAAACAGTCCGAATCCTTATTTGCCGAGTTCCTTAAAGAGGATTTAAACACATATTGTAAATAAGAGCTATAAAAACTCTAAAATACTAGCTAATTACTAATTTAAACATTTTCAATTTTAATTTTTGTTACTTAAAAGGGTTGTATAATATCTAGATTCAAAGAAAGAAAAATTCTAAGAAGTTTTTATCTAAAAGATTTTATTCCTAAAGAATGTAATTAGACTTCAAATTCTACCAATATAGGATCTGACCATCATATATCTCACTTTTCAGCACTAAATGCTTTTCTACAACTTCCAGATAACCTAAGAATTGAAGGCATTTCACCCCTAACTAGTGATCTTTGAGCCATACTTCTACATAACTCTGAATATCTCTAATACTAAGTCACTAGTTAGCTCTTCTTAATTCGGGAAAAGTTAACCAACATTATTTTAGTTTAACCATTATGCAAAAGGTAAGAAAAACAAATTATTTTATAATTAGTATTTCCATCTCTGTAATTTTTATTAGGTAAATTAAATATAAATTTAATAGGGCTTAATATAGACGTCATAAAATAAATGAACCTCCTCAATGTAACTGAAGTGTAATTTTTATACTACATCTGTATAACCTATTAATTACACACAAGAGACTGAACTTTCAGTGTTCCTGTGAAAATCTAAAGGAAGGACATCATCCCATTCCCGAGACAAAGCTGGTGCCCGAGAGAACATGACCCTTCGCTGTATTAGTAGAGCCTCTCATACAAGAAAGATAAACAGAACTACAGCAAAGACAGAAAATAAAGAACCGAATGAAGATACCTGATTCCACTTATAATAAGTATCCGGATAATCAGAATATCGACGAGGCATCCCAGCTAGCCCTAAGAAATGCTGAGGAAAGAAAGTTAAATTCACAGCTCTAAACATAACAAAAAACTGAGCTTTAGCTAAAGTTTCGTGTAGAGTAACACCAGTTATTATAGGAAACCAATAAACAAACCCTCCAAAAATAGCAAATACAGCCCCCATGGACAACACATAATGAAAGTGAGCTACAACGTAGTAAGTATCATGAAGAACAATATCTAGCGAAGAGTTAGATAACACAATCCCTGTTAAACCACCTAAGGTGAACAAGAAAATAAATCCTAATACTCAGTACATAGAAGCTGTCATAGGCCCTCGCTTCCCGTATAAAGTCATTAGTCATCTAAAAATTTTAATACCTGTTGGTACAGCAATCACCATTGTTGCAGCTGTAAAGTATGCCCGGGTGTCTACGTCCATACCCACAGTAAACATGTGATGAGCTCAAACAATAAAACCAAGTAAACCAATCGAGATCATTGCATAAATTATTCCCAGGGTACCAAAAGCCGGCTTAGAAGTAAAATTCCTTAACATATGAGAAATCATCCCAAAACCAGGCAAAATCAAAATGTACACCTCAGGGTGCCCAAAAAACCAGAACAAATGCTGGTAAAGAATAGGGTCCCCTCCACCAGCCGGATCAAAAAATCTTGTATTAAAATTTCGATCCGTTAAAAGCATAGTAATAGCACCAGCTAATACAGGCAGAGATAAAAGCAATAAAAACGCCGTTACTAACACAGACCAAACAAATAACCTTAATCGATCTATTCTTATAGCAGGAGAGCGTATATTAAAAATTGTAGTAATAAAATTAATAGCACCTAAAAGAGATGACATACCAGCTAAATGCAAAGAAAAAATTGCTAAGTCAACTGAACATCCTCTGTGGCCTATAGCCCCCGACAACGGAGGGTATACAGTCCAACCTGTCCCAGCACCACCCTCTATTAGTGTTCTAGATATTAATAAAATAAAAGAAGGAGGGAGTAATCAAAACCTTATATTATTTATACGAGGAAACCTTATATCAGGAGCTCCAATAAGTAAAGGAACCATTCAGTTCCCAAAACCCCCAATTATAAGGGGCATAACCATGAAAAAAATTATCACAAAAGCATGAGCAGTTACAATAACATTATATAGATGATCGTCTCCAAGAAGTGCACCAGCTGTCCCTAACTCAAATCGAATTAGTAAACTCAAACCGGTCCCTACTAAACCACATCATATACCAAAAATAATATATAAAGTACCAATGTCTTTATGGTTTGTTGAAAAAAGTCAACGCATTGAAATAAGAAGATAACTTCGTAACAAGATTAAAAATCTAGCACCTATTCTCGGTCATTATATCA